TATATAGCTAGATGAATAAGTATGTAGCATGCTCTGGATTATTAAAAAAAAAATAAGTATCCTCACCCTTTTTTATGGATTTGTATGAATATCTATACATTAATCGCGTGTCAGGAACCAGATTTGAACTGGTGACACGAGGATTTTCAGTCCTCTGCTCTACCGACTGAGCTATCCCGACTACTTTTCGCACATTATCCTACTATAGTGTAGGACCCATGTTTATGTCAATTAAAGGGACTAAAAAAGTATCAAAATCTTATTTAGTCCCTGAAATTTTTTGTATCTTAAAAAAAAAAAAGATTTTGTGTAAAAATAATGGTATGGACTATGAATGATTCAATAATGGAGATTCTTTGTCCATAAAGGGTTATTTTTATTGGGGATAGAGGGACTTGAACCCTCACGATTTCTAAAGTCGACGGATTTTCCTCTTACTATAAATTTCATTGCTGTCAGTATTGACATGTAGAACGGGACTCTCTCTTTATTCTCGCCTGGTTAATTATTTTTTTTAATGTTTGTTCAAATGATAAATCAGACTCCGTAGTGAATGAGTTTATCATTGAATATCTGATTCTTCCTTCAATTTGCTTGAATTGGTATGGATTCACAATCATAAATTTTTCATAGAATTTAATTTAGAATTGATATTATATCAATTCTAAATTCACAATTAAAATCGTGATTATGATTAATCATTTGATATATCAGTATGTATACGTACGTATTCTATTACGTATATAAGGTAATACCCTCCTTTCTGTAATTTTGTTTCTATAGAAAGATTCCTGTTACCAACGTAATCCAACCAACCCCATTCGTTAGAACAGCTCCCATTGAGTCTCTGCACCTATCCTTTTTTGATTATTTTGAGATTATTTTTCTATATAAATAGAAATAGAAAATCTTTTTTTTTAGAAATGCTTTTTCGAAATGAAATATAGAATTTCTATAAATCTAGAATTTTGATAATAAATATAAAATAAACCCGTGTTTTCCAAAAAGAAGGATTTGGCTCAGGATTGCCCATCTCTAATTCCAGGGTTTCTCTGAATTTGGAAGTTTTCACTTAGTAGGTTTCCATACCAAGGCTCAATACAATCAAGTCCGTAGCGTCTACCAATTTCGCCATATCCCCCTTTTTTATTTGTTATTTGAGACCGGGATTTCATTCTGTTGTGATCCCACCCACCTGTTCTTTATATTTATCTGAAATCTGAAAACCGTTGAATTATTGAATTAATTAAATACTTATTTATTTATATGGTATATACATATATAGTATATATATATACTATATACTACCATTTTTCTCCCTGCTTTCTCTTTTTATCTTATCTCTATTGAATAACCCATATTTTTTTGTTTTGTTCCAATCAACAAAAATGATTCTATCATTGATGTACCCACAATTCAATATGGATAGATATATCCCACACGCAATCCAGATATCCTTTCTTTTTTTTTTCATTTTTCTAACTCGGTTTGTAATACTGGAACGATCGATACTAATTCTTTTTTTTTTCTTTTTCGTGCTATTTTTTCACTTGACTTCCTGAATAAAAAAATCAGAGGAATGTTGCCTTATTACCAGAATTCCATTCCATTACATCTTTATTTTTATACTTTTTTAGAAAATAAATAAGAAATCTAATAAAAAATCGAAAATCAAATAAAAAAAAATAGAAATCGAATATGATATAACTAAATTTATATTGGATATTGATTGATGTTAATGATCTAATATATCATTAGATAATAGATGATTAGAATATAATGTATAATAAGAGTGTATAGTAAGAAAAAAGAAAATGATTAATGAATCGTATCAAATTATGAATTTTGAATCCATAATTCTTTCTATATATATATTCTTTCATTTTTAATCCATTTGAATCCATAATTCTTTCTATATATATTCTTTCATTCTCCAATTCTATAAAAATGCAAAATTCTATAATATCTATCTATATATATAGATAGATATTATAGAATATATAGATATATCCATAATATCTATATAATATCTAATAGAATATAAAATTAGTAAGAATTAAATTAATGACTAACAATTAATAACTAACAAATAATAGCTAACTAAGACCCCTGTGGTTTATTAAGTTACTATGCACCATTTCCTTTTCTTTTATGCGAGCCCGCTTAGCTCAGGGGTTAGAGCATCGCATTTGTAATGCGATGGTCATCGGTTCGATTCCGATAGCTGGCTTTTTTCTCTTTTTGTTTTTTGTTCAACTTTTCCATAATCTCTCAAAATATTGAAAAGGCTCTTCCCCCTCCTTCGCCTTACAACTAGGAAAAAAAGAACGGATTCGAGAAAAAATGGGATTTCTCAAAAATGGGATCCCCATAGAACAAATCATAAATGTAGTCTTAACTTACTATCCTATATATTTAACTTCGTATGCCATATGCTATATTATATATATATATAATCTGAATATTGATACAATTCTTTTAGTTCTACTTTGTAATATTTGCAGTACTTTCGTAGAGTTAGCTTTGCTTTACTTTATTTTTATTTAGTTCAGTCTTAATTTATGGATTTATTATTTAAATTGAAATTTCAATAAAAAATAAAGGAGTCTTTATGTCTCGTTACCGAGGACCTCGTTTCAAAAAAATACGCCGCCTGGGGGCTTTACCAGGACTAACTAGTAAAAGACCTAGATCTGGAAGTGATTTGAAAAACCAATTACGCTCTGGGAAAAGATCACAATATCGTATTCGTCTAGAAGAAAAACAGAAATTGCGCTTTCATTATGGTCTGACAGAGCGACAATTACTTAGATATGTGCATATCGCTGGAAAAGCAAAAGGGTCAACAGGACAGGTTTTACTACAACTACTTGAGATGCGTTTGGATAATATTCTTTTTCGATTGGGTATGGCTTCGACCATTCCTGGAGCCAGGCAATTAGTTAACCATAGACACATTTTAGTTAATGGTCGTATAGTAGATATACCAAGTTATCGTTGCAAACCCCGAGATATTATTACTACCAAAGATAAACAAAGATCAAAAACTCTGGTTCAAAATTATATTGCTTCATCTTCCCACGAGGAATTGCCAAAACATTTGACTGTTGACTCATCCCAATATAAAGGATTAGTAAATCAAATAATAGATAGTAAATGGGTAGGTTTGAAAATTAATGAGTTGTTAGTCGTAGAATATTATTCCCGTCAGACTTGATCCTAATGAAAGAAAAAAAAGGTTTCGGACCATTTTTTTGTCCTTTTTTCATAGATCTAAGGGCCTTGATCCCTATTTTTCACGTATTACATATTACAAAAAAAGGATCGATCAGTAATAAGCAGTAATAATATTTGCATTTTAAGCCTTTCCGATACGGGTATTTTAAGTACTACATAATTAGGAATAGATAATCTAATCTAAAGGCCTTACTATTGGAATAAGAATAATGGTATCCGTTATTTGATTTGATACCTTGTAGTCCGTAACGTTGACAAATTGGATGACGATATGGAAACGGAAAGAGAGGGATTCGAACCCTCGGTAAACAAAAGCCTACATAGCAGTTCCAGTGCTACACCTTCAACCACTCGGCCATCTTTCCGACATAATCTTATTATTGACCAGAAACCGAATGAATAGCGAGTCATTCGTATTATTGCGGTAAGGTACAGCCGATTCATATCTAATCGAAATAAAAAAAAATCTTAAAAAAATATTCCTTTTTAGGCTCGAGGATTAACAAATTTTTGTAACAAAAAAAGGATATTCATTCATGTTTGTCAAGACGACGGACGATCCTTTATTATTCTGACATTTATACCGGATAAAACCAACGGCTTGGAGTAAATAAACTAAGGAAATCCGTATACTATACTATGATTTGATTTATTTAGACTATTATCCTATATAAGAATGCAAAATTCCTTTCTAATTTCAGATTTTGTAAGGTTAATTTCTCTCATGGGCTACCGTATCTATGGATCTATTAAAAATTAATGAATTGTGCTAGAGATTTTGCTATTTCGATTTATGTACGCATTATGTAAATAAAATAAATCATTACTGTAATGTAAAATGATTGTTTTTTTTCTTCCTTTTGAATCATAATTCAATCAAAATTCCTCGAATGAAATTATCAGAATGCGTAAGAAAATAAGGTCCTCGATTCTTTACTTTCGTTTAGACGAAATAGTAATACTTTAGCTCATCGGTATACTACTTAAATGAAATTGGGTTTTATCCAATTAAATAAAAATATTTATTATCTCTACCTCTTCAAGGAGGAACAATTAAAGTCCACATTTTTTTATAATTCGAATTAGTCTGTTTTTATGTTATTTCGTACTGTATAATTTCTTTGTTTGTGAGACCTTTTTCCCCCCGGGAAAATGAGAAGAATTATAAAATGGATTGCTAATTATGCCTAGATCTCGGATAAATGGAAATTTTATTGATAAGACCTTTTCAATTGTAGCCAATATATTATTACGAATAATTCCGACAACTTCAGGAGAAAAAGAGGCATTTAGTTATTACAGAGATGGTGTGATTTGATTCTTTTTTTATTGTTTTTTTAGCCCTTACTTTAATCTTATCTTATGAGAAAGAAAATATAGAAAAGAAAGAAAAAATTATTTAAATAAAGCCACGCTTGTTGAAGGTAAAGTTTGGAGATAGAACAATTCCTTCTATCGTGTATCCTCGATTGATGCAGCCTCAGATGCTTCAATTGTCGATTTTAGTATTGAGCGAAAGGTTACACCTATAGGTTCTTGCGGGTCAATCCTACTTACTCCACTAGTACCAATAGGCGGCATAGGGGAAAAAGCACTACACTCGGGAATCAACAACATGAAAACTTTGTTATAAATTACCCCTTTTCCTCATCGGGGCTAACAAAAATGGTTGGGACAACAAACATCCATCTCGTTCATACCTTGGATACCCGTATAGCCATCGAAGATCGTTGAAGTGACTAATTCCTGGAAATAAGGGGCGT